CCAAGAACCAAGTAGATTATATGCATTGCCTCGATTAGGATAAGCTAAAAAAAAAAGACTATTTCGAAAACTAATCAATGATGACCCTCCATGGATTCCCCTATATAAGCCGCAGCTAAAGTTGCAAAAATAAGAGCTTGAATACCACTTGTAAATAATCCAAGAAACATGACAGGTATAGGAACTACTAAAGGTACTAAAGAAACAAGAACAACAACTACTAATTCATCAGCCAATATATTCCCGAAAAGTCGAAAACTAAGAGATAAAGGTTTTGTGAAATCTTCTAGGATGTTAATTGGTAAAAGGATTGGAGTTGGTTGAATGTATTTTCCGAAATAGCCCAATCCTTTTTTGGTAAGACCCGCATAAAAATATGCCACTGACGTGAGTAAAGCTAAAGCAACAGTAGTATTTATATCATTCGTGGGGGCGGCTAACTCCCCATGAGGTAACTGTATGATTTTCCAAGGTAAAAGAGCACCTGACCAATTAGAAACAAAAATAAATAGGAACATAGTTCCAATAAAGGGAACCCAAGGACCATATTCTTCTCCAATCTGAGTTTTGCTCAAGTCTCGAATAAATTCAAGGACATATTCGAAGAAATTCTGACCGTCGGTTGGAATGGTTTGTGGATTCCGAACAGCTAGGATGACTGAACCTAATAAGATAGCAATTACGACCCAAGAAGTGATAAGTACTTGGGCATGAATTTGTAAACCTCCTATTTGCCAATATAAATGTTGGCCTACTTCTACACCTGATATATCGTATAACCCTTTGAGTGTTTTAATGGAACATGGTATAACATTCATATTGTCCTCTGGCAGAAATCGAACTTCAAAAAAAAGAATTATTTTGATTCAACCATCTCTTTCTCAACTCATCCGCTTTCATCATTAATCATATATTTAGGATACCAAGAAATCACATAACATAATATCAATATCCCATTTTATCTCTTTTTAAAAATGCAAGACAAGAATAGTAACCGATCCAATAAAATAAATTAAAATAATTAACTAATCTTATTATTCTTAATCATAACATAATCATAATCAACGACTTCTTATATAGCTAGAACGACCCTCACAAATTGCGGATACTAATTTGTTAAGAATCAATCGGATTGAAGCTATAGCATCATCGTTGGCTGGAATCGAAATATCTGCAAGATCTGGGTCACAATTTGTATCGATTAAACAAATTGTCGGAATTCCCAAAATGACACATTCTCGAAGAGCCGTATATTCTTCTTGCTGATCGACGATGATTACAATATCGGGCAACCCCGTCATATATTTGATCCCACCCAGATATGTTTGCAAAGTAGATAATTTTCTCTTCAACATTGCTGCATCTCTTTTAGGGAGACGGTTGAGTTTCCCCATCTTTTGTTCTGCTCTTAAGTCTCTGAACTTATGAAGTCTCGTTTCCGTAGTGGACCAATTCGTTAACATACCACCGAGCCATTTTCTATTAACATAATGACATCGAGCCCTTATTGCAGCTGATGCTACTAAATCTGCTACTTTATTTTTGGTACCAACGATTAAGAAGTTTTTTCCTCGACTTGCTGCATCAAAAACTAAATCACAGGCTTCTGATAAAAAACGAGCAGTTCTAGTAAGATTTATAATATGAATACCTTTACGCTTTGCAGAGATATAAGGGGCCATTCTAGGATTCCATTTCTTAGTACCATGACCAAAATGAACTCCTGCTTCCATCATCTCTTCCAAATGGATGTTCCAATATCTTCTTGTCATTTTTCCCACGCTTTCTCTTTTTTTTTTTTTTATAAATAAATAATTGTTCCTACGGAACTTTCTACCGGGATTGACCGTTGATACACAGCCCAAACCATTAATTTTTATTATTACTTACTAAATTTTATTTATTACCAAATCAATAACTAGAAAATAACTAGAAAGTAATTTAAAGAAGAAATCTCTCCTTAGGAATTATGAATTCGCGTAAATAATTTTTCTGGTGTGTCATGGAAATTGCTTGGGGCGCAAGAACAAAAAAATTCTCTATGGTGTAACAAAATATCTCTCATTTCCAACTCGAATAGATTTTTCTTTTTGATTTCCAAATGAATGTTTTTGTCTTGCCTTGAACGGTGCACTAATTTTTTGAATCCCGTACCGACAGGGATAATACCCCCCAGAACAACATTTTCTTTCAAACCCTTCAACCAATCAATACGACCCCGTAGAGCAGCTTTTGCTAAAACTCTAGCAGTTTCTTGAAAACTTGCTTCGGATATGAAACTTTGAGTATTCAGAGATGCCCTCGTTATTCCCAATAAAATTGCCCGATAACAGATCGCTTCGTCTAAAGCACGCCCTGCTCGTTCCGCTCGCAACAATCCGATTAATTCTCCAGGTAAAAAAAGATTAGACATTCCATCTTCTGAAACCAACACTTTTGATGTTACTTGCCGTACAATAATCTCTATATGTCTATTATGGATCTGTACCCCCTGGGATCGATAAACCTTTTGGATCTTATTAACCAAAGAGATACGACTTTGGGCTATGGTTAGCTCAGCTCCAATTAAGAATCCCCAAGGAATTCCAAGAATTCTTGGTATACGCTCGTTCCAACCTTCAACTCTCCTTTCAAGGTTCATTGATATTGAACCAATCGAGCGAACTTCTAAGATTTGTTCCACTTTTGGAAGACCTTGCGTTATGTCACCAGATCGGGATTTTTCATATATAAATGTAACTAATGTATCTCCTTCAAAAAGGGTTTCTCCATAATGTCCATGAACAGTCGCCCCTGGAGTGGCCAAATAGGGCTTAGCAGATCTTATAATTAAGGAGTCAACATGAACAATTAAAATTTGACCAGATTTTTTTATGCGTGGTCCATATTTAAATAGACATATATTTTCACAAATAAATTGTCCAATGCTAATTATTGTGGATGTCTCTTCACAATAATTGTAATGTAGAAAGCACCAATTCAAATGGAATGGATTCAAAATGATGTTATTGCATGGACCAGGATTATAAATCCTCCTATTTTCATCTATTAAACAGTATTTAAGTACTTCAAGTACTTGGAAAGTCTGTTTAAAATTGTCAAGTAGCCAATATTTGTTTAACAAGATCTGATTATGAGTTATTAAATGGTAAGATGAATAAAAGTTCACTATTTTAGGTACAATAGTACCTAAGGGACCCAACAAATCCCTAATTGGAGTTATAGGATTTGACTCTTTTGCCACATTGTTATATTTCGGACCGTTGAATGGACCAACTCGAAAACAATTGAATGATGACAAAATTATCAAAGATTGGCATTCCTTATTTCGATTCAACAACGTACCGACAGTTTCTTGATGCTGGGTAACTAATGGAATCTTCCCCTTGGAATAAAAAGGATTGATATTGGTGCGATCTAATCCATTATCGGGAATCAATCCTGAACCCGCCGTATCATACCTTTTTCCAGTATATGAAATAGTAGACTTGACTAACTCAATTCTTATGAAATCGCGAATCAGATCATTTGCCCTTACCTCAACAAAGGAAGCATGAACCTCTTCTATAGAACCGTTTTTTTCTTGGTCCCAATTCAATACTAAGCAAGTCCGAACTAATTGAATACTTGTGTGAGAAATTCCTCGAATTGACTTTCCATTTCCATAAAGGATATAATTGACAACTCTAAGTTGGACATTCTCTTTTTCCTGCAATAGATCTTGAGGGAAAAGTTTCGCTAAATTTATCCCATCAGCGATTTCATATGTGACTACGGGCCGAACCAAAACAAAATACTTTTTTTTTGTCGGTGTGATCCGTTGGACATAGATCCCATTTTTCAATTTTTTTGATTCCTTAGAATTTGTTTTTTCCGTTCCTGGCGGTATCAAAATGCCACTGTGTCTGGATATCTTATCTGTCTCTCCGGGAAAATGAATATCTCCAGAAAAGATTTTCAGTTCAATACTTTTTTTTTTTCTCTCCACTCGGACTAATCCACCTACTCGGCTTCTTGTATTTGTATTTAAAGCGAGTTGTGTATCTACTCCAATGATACTATTGTTACGAACCATTATGGACGAAGATCCGGGTAAGATATGTACCTCTTCGGGAATAAAAAAAAACCGATCCACTTTCATTTGGTATTTCGGACTAAATTCTTTTGCTCCTCGATACTCAATCAAATCCTCTTTTTTTACGATTGAATCCGCCTCTACAGTCCCATATTTAATAATTCCCGAACTCTTTCTTCTGTATCGTGGATCATCAAAATAAGCAAGAATACTATTTCTACGTAAAATACCATTTATGGGTATTTCAATGGAAATATTAAAAGAGGGTATTAGTTCTTTCTCTCGTTCTTGATCATATTGTAATGGGATGAGAAATCTATTTCTTCGCTTTTTTGCCAAGAAATCGGAATTCTCTTGGAGAATCGAAGGATATATGAAATTCCAATGACCATTGGATATGATTCGATCAAGTCTTGAATAGTCAAGAATTTCCCTATCTTTTTTACCAGAAGGATCCAACAATTTATGTCTTACTCGATCATTAGTGATCGAGAGGTCAGAGATATCTATTTCGTCGACAGAAAAAAAATGAACATTCATTTGATCTTGATCCTTGTGGAGCGAAAAAGACACTATACTGGATCCGCACGGACCTCCTGCTAATATCCATAAATGACTTGTTTTTGGTAATAGATGAACATTACTATATGTATATTCGGGTGCATGGTAGACATCGGTACTCCAATGCATTTCTCCCTCTGATTCAGAATAAATATGTTTTCGAACCTTCTCTTTAAAATGAAAAGTGGACGTTCCGGCACGAATCTCAGCAATCACTTGTTCAGATTCCACATATTGATCATTTTGCACTAAAATCAAACTTTTTGGTGGAATATTCACACTATGTATAATATCCCGACTCTCAATAGTTACATACAAGTCTATAGAACATAGAAAAGCAGGATGCCCATGACGGGTACGTGTG